ATTATTGCGAAAATTGGTGAATACAACCAACTATCATTAAGAATCTCATCCTTGGACCAAAAACAAGCAAAAGGTGGAATACCACAAAGAGAAAGGGTACCTATTAAAAAAGAGGTTTTTGTAATTGGCGCATGTTTTCTTAAACCGCCCATAAGAACCATATTTTGACTTTTCTCTGGCGAATATCCAACAATTGCTTCCATGGAATGAATAATGGATCCAGATCCTAAAAACAACAATGCTTTTGAATAAGCATGAGTAATCAAATGAAATAAAGCGGCTCGATAAGAGCCCATACCTAAAGCTAACATCATATAACCCAATTGAGACATTGTAGAATAGGCCAAATTTTTCTTAATATCTTTTTGAGCAATAGCTAAAGTTGCCCCTAATACTACTGTTAGTATACCTATAAAAGCTATTCCACTCATTATGGAGGGTATAACTATGAAAAGAGGAAGAAGTCTAGCTACAAGAAAAATTCCTGCTGCTACCATAGTAGCAGCATGTATAAGAGCAGAAATAGGAGTAGGTCCCTCCATAGCATCCGGTAACCATACATGAAGAGGGAATTGGGCAGATTTCGCAACTGAGCCGCAAAATAACAAGAGGGCACACAAAGTAACAAAAAAAAGATTAACTTCATTCTTATAAATCAAGTTATTGAATATTTGAAATAAATCCCGAAATTCCAAACTACCCGTTATCCAATAAATACCTAAAATTCCTAATAATAAACCAAAATCCCCTACACGATTAGTTACAAACGCTTTTTGACAAGCATTTGCCGCAATAGGACGTGTGAACCAAAAACCTATTAATAGATAAGAACACATTCCGACCAATTCCCAAAAAATATAAACTTGTATCAAATTTGAACTAGTAACTAATCCCAACATTGAAGTATTAAAAAAACTCAGATAAGTAAAAAATCTCAAATATCCTCGATCATGAGACATATAATTATCACTATAAATAAGAACCAGAATACCAACAGTAGTGATTAAGATCGACATAATAGAAGTAAGTGAATCGATTAAGTAGCCAAACTCTAAAGAAAGATCATTATTGATAGTCCAAGACCATACATATTGATAGATAGAACTGTTGTTGATTTGATGAATAGATAGATCGATCGAAAAAATCATCACTACCATTAACAAAAAAATACTAGGAAAAGCCCACATACGGCGAAGATTTTTTGTTGCCGTGGGAAAAAGTAGAAGTCCGACTCCTATTAAAATAGGAACTGGAAGTGGGATGAAAGGTATGATCCATGAAGATTGATGTGTATATTCCATACAAAAAAAAATAAAGAATAAAAATTATTTTGATTCTTAATGAATTTTGTTTCTTATTCGTTTGTTTTATCTCTTTTGTAAAGGTTTCGGTTAATAAAAAGTGGATATATAAATCGAATTTGATATCTTTAATTATTCTAACTCTTTGCACAATATTTCCAATATTATTGCAAAGTACAAATTCAAAATAGACCAATAACTAAATTCCTAGTAAAAAAATTATTATCTATTATTCTCTATAGAGAGAGGGTAAATAATTACACTAAAACTGAGACCATTCGCTTATTTTGATATGAATCAGAAAAAACAATTCATATGACATTACCCAATAAAATAATCTTTTTTTTATTCAGAAACATTCGTTCAAAAACGAACTAATTTATTATTTTCCATTACAATAAAAAGAAAAAGAGATCTATATATATCTATGTTTTCTATGTTTGGAAAAATTTGGAAAAGGTTTCTAATAGTCAATGTTTTTACTTTAGATAGAAAAAAAAAGAGGCAATTCAGATAGATAAGACATATGGCTAATTAAAGAATAATTCATTTTCATTTACAGAATAAATGTCTTTCACATCGAACTATAGCAATGAAAAAACTATCCTAGTTGCATGGCAGTTCCAAAAAAGCGTACTTCTAGATCAAAAAAAAAAATTCGGAAGAATTTTTGGAAAAAAAAGGCATATTGGACAGCATTGAAAGCCTTTTCATTAGCTCAATCTATTTTTACAGGGAACTCGAAAAGTTTTATTTGTAACAAATAAAAATGTTGGAATAATCCGAATTAGCTCGATTCAAAGAGTATTCTTTAATACTTATTTTATACGAATAAAGAATATTTACTAATTAGTAATCTAGAATATTGATCATATATTTAGAATATATTATATATATAATATATTCTAAATATAGAATCTAAAATTTTTTGAATGTATTGTTAAATTTGAAAACGAACACTCGAAATGAAAAAAAAAAAAAACAAGAATACAACTTCGTATTGAAATTGAAACATTCCATTTTATTATTATAATTTATTTTGTATATTTTTTTAATTATAATAAATTACTATACTATACTTATTGTTAATAGTAACTTATCGTTACTATTCATTTTTTCTATATATATTTCTATAATAGAAAAATTGAATAAATGAAATCCAAATTTAAAGTTTTTTATTAACAATGAATATTTCTATAGAATTAGAAGAATTAGAATTGAATTCTGAAAATTGTGGAATATTTCGTTCGTTTTCGTAAACAAACGAACGAAATAAATATAAATATTGGACGTTAATTAATTCTTTTAATCTCGACGATTGACTACTGAATCGGTTATTATGATTTCGAGTAAGCCGCTATGGTGAAATTGGTAGACACGCTGCTCTTAGGAAGCAGTGCTAGAGCATCTCGGTTCGAGTCCGAGTGGCGGCATGGCATCGTATCCTATATTCTAAAAGAATAAGTCCTATAATGAATTCAATTCCAGATTTGTATTCCAAGTATTCATATTCATACCTTTTTTATTTTCATTATAGATATTTATTTTCATTATATATATATGATATTTTTAACTTTAGAGCATATATTAACTCATATATCGTTTTCGGTCATATCAATTGTTATTTCAATTCATTTGATAACCTTATTAGTCAATGAAATCGTAGGATTATATGAGTTGTCCAAAAAAGCCATGACAATAACTTTTTTTTGTGTAACGGGATTGTTAATTACTCGTTGGTTTTTTTCGGGCCATTTACCATTTAGTGATTTATATGAATCTTTAATCTTTCTTTCATGGGGTTTTTCTATTTTTCATATACTTCCGTGTTTTAAAAAGGATAAAAACCTTTTAAGTACAATAATAGCACCAAGTGTTATTTTTACCCAAGGCTTTGCTACTTCGGGTCTTTTAACCAAAATGCATCAATCCGTAATATTAGTACCCGCGCTACAATCCCATTGGCTAATGATGCACGTAAGTATGATGATATTGGGATATGCGGCTCTTTTATGTGGATCATTATTATCCGTGGGTATTTTAGTCATTACGTTTCAAGAAGTGATCCCAATTCTTTCTTTTACAAAGAATTTGGATTCTTTAAATAAAGAATTTGATTTTGCTGAAATCAAATACATGAATATGAATGAAAGGAACAATGTTTTACCAAAAACTTCTTTTTCTTCTTCTAAAAATTATTACAGGTCTCAATTTATTCAACAATTGGATCGTTGGGGTTATCGTATTATTAGTCTCGGTTTTCTCTTTTTAACTATAGGTATTCTTTCAGGAGCAGTATGGGCTAATGAGGCATGGGGATCATATTGGAATTGGGATCCAAAGGAAACTTGGGCCTTTATTACTTGGACCATATTCGCTATTTTTTTACATACTAGAAAAAATAAAAAATTGGAAGGGGTAAATTCTTCAATAGTGGCATCTATAGGATTTTTTATAATTTGGATATGTTATTTGGGGATCAATCTATTAGGAATAGGACTACATAGTTATGGTTCATTTACATCTAATTGAATTCAAATGAGTAAAGAACCCTCTAAATTAAAATATGGAAAGTATATATATATACTTTCCATATTTTAAACTTCCCAAAAATCGTCGAGAACCCTTTAAATCAAGTAATGTAATGATTCAAGGGGTTCTCAGAAACAACAAACATATTCGAGTACAATTCCGTTTTTTTCAAGTAAATCTAACGGAAAAATCTTTTTTTTCATTCTACTAAAGGGTTTTTTCTCTTTTTGATTTATCGATTTTATTCATTTATTCACGAAAACGATCTATCAAAAATTAGATAGAATAGCTTCAACCTTCTCAACCGAGAATGAGAAAATGAAATCCGGATAAATACCAATACCTATTACGGGTATAAGGATAGAAATCGAAATAAATAATTCTCTCGGCCCAGAATCAAAAAAATAAGAGTTTGGTGTATTAAAAAACTTGTATCCATAGAACATCTGCCGTAACATAGATAATAAATAAATAGGAGTTAATATCATTCCAATTGCTGTTACAAAAGTAATTAGTATTTTCATCATTAAAAGATATTTTGGACTAGTAATTATTCCAAAAAAAACTATCAATTCTGCAACAAAACCGCTCATGCCCGGCAATGCAAGAGAAGCCATCGATAAGATAGTAAAAATCGTGAATATTTTTGGCATTGGGATAGCCATCCCGCCCATTTCGTCAAGAGAAAGAAGACGTAGTCTATCATAACTAGTTCCTGCCAAGAAAAAAAGCGCAGCACCGATAAATCCATGAGATATTATTTGTAAAATGGCCCCGTTGAGCCCAGTATCACTTAGAGAACCAATTCCTAGAATAAGGAAACCCATATGAGATACCGAGGAATAAGCTATTCTTTTTTTTAAATTACGTTGACCAAAAGATGTTGAAGCGGCATAGATTATTTGAATAGAACCTAATATCATTAACCAGGGAGAAAATATGGAATGAGCATGGGAAAATAATTCCATATTAATTCGAACCAACCCATATGCTCCCATTTTTAATAAGATTCCGGCTAAAAGCATACAAGTGCTGTAATGTGCCTCTCCGTGGGTATCTGGTAACCATGTATGTAAGGGTATAATCGGCGATTTGACAGCAAAAGCAATAAGAAATCCCATATAGAATATTATTTCTAGGGCCACGGGATACGATTGATTAGTTAATGTTTCCAAATTTAATGTTGGTTCATTCGAACCATATAAACCAATACCCAGAATTCCCATTAATAAAAAAACAGAACTTCCAGCAGTGTACAAAATAAACTTTGTAGCTGAATACAAACGTTTCTTTCCCCCCCACATGGATAAAAGTAGATAAACGGGAATTAATTCCAATTCCCACATGATGAAAAAAAGTAAAATGTCTCGAGACGCAAATAGTCCTATTTGACCACTATACATTGCTAACATCAGGAAATAGAATAATTTGTATTCTCGGGTAACCGGCTGAGCCGCTAACGTGGCTAAAGTGGTGATAAATCCCGTCAGTAAAATGGGTCCTATAGAGAGTCCATCTATTCCAAATCTCCAGTAAAAATCAAAAAAATTGATCCATTTATAATTCTCCGTCAGTTGGATTAGTGGATCATCCAATTGGAAATGATAACAAAATGCATAGGTTGTTAGGAGGAGATCGATTAAGCATATACAAATGCTATACCACCTAATTACCTTATTTCCCCTATGAGGAAATAAGAAGATTAAGGAACCCCCGACTATTGGCAAAACTACAACTACTGTTAACCAAGGAAAATAATTCGTGATAAAAATAAGATACACTTGGGCCAGAAAAGCCCGCGCTCAAAATAAAAAAATTCTATTTTATTTTGAGCACGGGTTTTTGCCAGTAAAAAAACGTATTCGTGTGGTGTTTTTTGAAACGTATCAATAACCTAGACCCATACTTCGAGTTGTTTCATGCCATAAATAAACCCGAACACTTAAGAAATCCGTCGGACAGGCGGACTCACACCTCTTACAACCAACACAGTCCTCTGTTCTTGGGGCAGAAGCTATCTGCTTAGCTTTACATCCATCCCAAGGTATCATTTCTAATACATCTGTGGGACAGGCTCGGACACATTGAGTACATCCTATACATGTATCATAAATCTTTACTGAATGTGACATTGTATCTATAGTAATTTTTGAACATCAAAAATGAAAATTATCGATCTAGTAAACTCGTAAATAAGTCATATATTTATACACCAGATGAATCAATGATTTGTCGGAATTTTGCTAATCAAAATAAACGTCTAAATAAATTTAGAAGAACGAAAAAAAGAGGACCAGGATACTTTGATTTCTTATGATTTCGCAAACGCAAATATGATCATACGTTGTGTAGCATACATGCTAATTTGAATTGAGAAATAGTACACTATTCAAAATTATACTTTTTCTTAATTATGATTAATGCTATTTATTCAACAAATTCGATTGATTAATACGGGTTGATTTTCTGTTACGAGAAATGGAAGAAACAATAGCCAGTCCGATAGCTGCTTCAGCGGCTGCAATAGCTATAACAAAAATTGAAAAAATATTTCCTTTTAATTGGCGATTATCAAAAAAATCGGAAAAAGTTACTAGATTTATATTAACTGCATTCAGTATAAGTTCAAGACACATAAGGGCTCTAACCATATTTCGGCTCGTGATCAATCCATAGATCCCAATACAAAATAAATAGGCACTCAAAACAAGTACATGTTCGAGCATCATTGACCAACTCCTTATCAATTTTGATTCATTTCAATATGAACAACAATTCAAGAGATTCGATTGACTAAAGAATATAACAAACAAAAGAATATATTGGCAATAAAAAAAAAAGAGTTTCTATATAAAAACTCTTTCACTTCACATAGAATTCAACAGAAAGAAATGTGAGAAAATTGAATCTGGATTTATATTGCTAGTTCTCTAAAGATTTTCTACTGGCGAGCTACGACAATTGCACCTATCAAAGCAACTAAAAGAATTATTGAAATGAGTTCAAATGGAAGAAAAAAATCTGTCGATAAATGAATTCCAATTTGTTGACTAGTACTTATCAAATCTTGCTCAATAATCTGATTTGGTCTTGTAGTCCAAATAATTCCGTACCATGATGTATCTGGAATAGTAGTTATTAGTGAAAGAAAAATACTTGTACAAACCAGCAAAGTAATTCCATCCCCAACGGTCCAAAGATGAAAATCTTGGTAATATTCTGAACTATTCATGAACATCACAGCAAATATTATTAAAATGTTAATAGCTCCCACGTAAATAAGTAGCTGCGAAGCAGCTACAAAATGTGAGTTTGATAAAATATAGAATAAAGATATACAAACAAGAACCAGTCCCAACGAAAAAGCAGAAAAAATTGGGTTGGGGAGTAATACTACCCCTAGACTTCCTAATACAAGACCCGATCCCAGAAAGACTAAAAGAAAATCATGTAACGTTTCAGGCAAGTCCATTATATGTAAAAAAAAGACAAACAAATCGAAATTTCATGACCTTATTGATATGACCAGGAAAAAAATGATATACTTAATTATGCATTGAAAAAAAATCTTAAGGAGTTTGAATGGATATAGGTACAGTTATCTAATCAATGTCATTCCAGTCTTTAGTATAAAGACTAGTTTGAAACTATACTAAAACGAAGGTATAAAATAAAAGTATAAAAGTATATATAACATATATAACTATTTAATCTTTTAACTATTAAATTAAAATTAATAGTTAAAATTTCGATAATATTTATTTATCTATTTAAGAATATATTTCGATAATCTATAATATGGAATATTTCTAATCTGAGATATAATCTAATTAATCACATTTTTATTCATTTTTAATTTTTTTGAATTATCAAAATTCTATTTATATTATTTATATATTATATGGATTTATATATAGAATAGAATAATATAGAAGATGATTTGATTTATATGATTTTTTTATAAGAATTCTATTTAATTCTAAATAATTTTATTTATTTATTTGAATTGTTCGAATTGTATAATCATCAATTACTGACATTGGTAAACGGCCCAAAGCAATTTGATTATAATTCAATTCGTGACGATCATAAGTCGAAAGTTCATATTCTTCCGTCATTGATAAACAATTTGTTGGACAATACTCAATACAGTTACCACAAAAAATACAGATTCCGAAATCAATACTGTAATTAAGCAATCGTTTCTTTCGAATATCAGTTTCCATTTTCCAATCAACAACGGGTAAATCTATAGGACATACACGGACACATACTTCACAAGCAATGCATTTATCAAATTCAAAATGGATTCTACCACGGAAACGTTCCGATGTGATTAATTTTTCATAAGGATATTGAATAGTTACAGGTAAGCGATTTGCGTGAGATAAGATAATCATGAAACTTTGACCAATGTACCTTGCCGCTCGGACTGTTTGTTGACCATAATTCATGAACCCAGTTACCATAAGGAACATATCGTAAATATCTATGAATATTTTTGTTTTATTTCTTTCTCTTATTTGAGACAAGTAATGAATATAGAAGATCAATCTTTTATAGTGAAAACAATTGAGATGAAGTTGTTAATAATAGATTACCGAGAGAAATAGGTAAAAGAAATTTCCATCCAAGATTTAATAATTGATCCATTCTTAGCCTAGGCAAAGCCCATCTTGTTATGATAGAAAGGAATAAGAAAAAATAAGTTTTAGCTAATGTAATAAAGAGATCAATTGTAGTTCCAAAAACTCCATATGTTTTATTCATTTGAAAAAACTCAGAAACGAATATGTACGGAATAGAGATATTTGAACCGCCCAAGTAAAGAACTGTTACAAATAACGAAGAAATTAATAGGTTTAAATAGGAAGCAACGTAAAATAAACCAAATTTGATACCCGAATATTCTGTTTGATAACCCGCTACTAATTCTTCTTCTGCTTCTGGTAAATCAAAAGGTAATCTTTCACATTCCGCTAGCGAAGAAATTAGAAAAACGATGAAACCCATAGGTTGACGCCATAAATTCCATCCCCAAAAACCATATTTTGATTGTGCATCAACTATATCAACTGTACTTAAACTGTTAGATAATCCTAGTCGGTGATAACATTACTGTTCTCATCTCTATTACAGAACCGTACATGAGATTTTCATCTCATACGGCTCCTGGAAAGCCTTAAGTAAATCTAAGGACCGGGCCGATTTGATATATCCCTAAGATAGATAAGATTTCAATCTATCGGACGGTTCTGAATTAGACCAATTCAATTCTGTCTGTTCTAATACTAAATAAATAATTAAATAAGTAAAGAGAAATCCATTTTAATAAAAGATACAATAAGGTACTTCTGAATTGATCTCATCCCTTAAAAATAAAATTTTGAATTTGTTGAGTAATAACTGAATTCTTCAATAAAATACTCTTTTAGAATTATCAATAACCCTCATCATTTTCAATTACGAAAAAGAATTACACATTTTCTCTCCATTAATATGGATATAAGAAATCAAAAACGAAAAAGCGATCTCCTTTTCGTTTTTGATTTCTTGTGTTTTTTTCGTTCCTATTCTTCTTTTTTGTGCTATGAAAAAGGGACTTCAAAAATTTAAAAGGATTTGTTCGTTCCTGATAGTAATTTATTTAATCAGTGGATGGAAGCATACTCTGGATCGGAGTTGTGGGGAGTATTGCTTGATTTTTTCTACCAACTTAAAGCCCCAATTAGTATTCTTTTTCTATTCTGCGTAAATTCTCTTTTGGATAATTTACGAAATCTGCGTTACTAATCCTTTGTGTATCTTGGTGTTTCTAACCATCCACCCCTTTTTTTATTAACCCCCTTATTTATGTTAATACATCTATGATAATTCATACAAATGGTAACGAAAACTCAATAAGGTTGGTCTTTTGAGCCCGCTTCAAAACCGGATGACTAATTATCCAATCTTGGGTTAAATGGCCTCTTCTGTTTATAATTTTATTTTACTTTATTCTTATACATAGAAAATGAGACTCAATATTTTTACTGCCATTTAAAATAATCATACTATCTATTAACTATAAGGAATATAGTTAATAGATAGGATATTCAATAGAAGCTGTTTTATTTCACTCATATAACTATCTGATTTAGTTCTTCAATCCGAATTAATTTTTAAAAAGAAAATTAAGATAATGAAAGTATCTATTCAATTAATTCGACTCTCTTCTTATATCTTCTATAGTACTATAAAGAGAGGAGCATAGCAATAGCATCGAATAGCTTTTTCTGTTTCAACGAATCGCACGTAGAGATATTGATAAGACACATAGAGTTAATGGTATTTCATAACTAATCGATTGAGCAGCAGCTCGTAGACCACCCAAAAAGGAATATTTATTATTTGACCCATAACCTGACATAAGAAGTCCAATGGGAGCAATACTCGAAATAGCAATCCATAAAAAAACACCTATATTGAAATCAGATAAAACAAAGTTATAGCCAAAAGGAATTACTGAATAGCTTAGTAGAATTGATATGACTGATATGGATGGTCCGATACTGAATAAACGAATATCTCCCCTAGATGGAATAAGATTCTCTTTAAAAAGTAGTTTTGTTCCGTCTGCTAGAGCTTGAAGAACTCCAAAAGGACCGGCATATTCAGGTCCAATACGCTGTTGTATCCCTGCAGATATTTCTCTTTCTAACCATACAATTGCTAGTACACTTATTGTGATTCCCAATAGAAGAATCAAAATAGGTACAAGTACCCATAGAATTCCATAGACCTCTTTTAAAGATTCCAATCCGGAAAAAGAATTGATATCTTGGACTTTCGTTGTATCAATTATCATTTCAACGATCAATTTCTCCCATAATGATATCTATGCTACCTAGTATTGTCATAATATCAGCCAATTTCATTCTTTTAACTAATTGAGGAAGAATTTGCAAATTGATAAAACCTGGTGGACGAATTTTCCATCTCCAAGGAAAACCATTCTGATCTCCTATTAGAAAAATTCCTAATTCTCCCTTGGGGGCCTCAACTCTTACATAAAGTTCTTGTTTTGGCAATTCAAAAGTCGGAGACGATTTTTTACCAATGAATCGATATTCAAAATCATTCCATTTTGGCTCCTTTTCTCTATCAAAGCAGCGGATTTCTAAATTTTCATATGGCCCTCCGGGAATTCCTTCCAAAGCCTGTTGAATAATTTTTATAGATTCCACCATTTCACCAATTCGAACTAAATAACGAGCTAATGAATCTCCTTCTTTTTGCCATTGAACTTCCCAATCAAATTCCTCGTAACACTCATAATTATCAACGTTACGTAGATCCCATTGTATTCCGGAAGCCCGAAGCATTGGTCCTGATAAACCCCAATTTATTACTTCCTCTCTACCAACAATACCTACTCCCTCAACCCGTTCTAAAAAAATTGGATTTCGCGTAATAAGGTTTTGATATTCAACAACCCTTGTTAAAAAATAATTGCAGAAATCAAAACATTTATCTATCCAACCATGAGGTAGATCAGCCGCTACTCCTCCGATACGAAAAAAATTATGCATCATTCTCATACCTGTCGCAGCTTCAAATAGATCATATATTAATTCTCTTTCTCTAAAAATATAGAAAAAAGGAGTTTGTGCACCAATATCTGCCATAAAAGGTCCCAGCCATAGTAGATGAGAAGCTATACGACTTAACTCCAACATAATTACTCGGATATAGCTGGCTCTTTTAGGTACTTGAATATTTCCCAATTGTTCCGGTCCATTTACAGTTATTGCTTCTGTGAACATAGTAGCTAAATAATCCCAACGTGTTACATAAGGCAGATATTGTATAATTGTTCTATTTTCCGCAATTTTTTCCATCCCTCTGTGTAAATAACCCAATATTGGTTCACAATCAATAACATCTTCACCATCCAGAGTCACAATAAGTCGAAGAACACCATGCATTGATGGGTGGTGGGGCCCCATATTCACTATCATGAGGTCTTTTCTTGTAGCTGGGACATTCATAGGTTTTTCCTCGATTCATTCTTCCATGAATCGTTAAAAAAAAAGTTCATCAAAATTCAGAATCTAATAAATCGAATAATTGAAAATGACTCTTGAAATTAACGAATTTTTGACTCCCGAATATCCAACAGATTTATTAATTTTTTATAACGTAGTCTATTTTTCTTTGCCAAATAAGCCAGTAGTCGTTGTCGTTTTCCCAGAATTTTACGTAAACCTCTTTGAGATAAATAGTCTTTTCGATGTAATTCAAAATGTGAAGTAAGTCTTCGTATCTTATTAGTGAAATTGATTACTTGAAATTCAACTGATCCGGGGTTTTCTTCTTCTTTTTTTTGTGAAATAACAGGTATAAATGAATTTTTTATCATAAAATGAAATGAAAGCTTTCCTCTTCCCCTCCTTTTTGTTTTTGATAGATATTTTTATTGATCAGTAATAGTAATGACACGAATTTTGAATTTTGTATATAAAAAGATCTTAATTTACTTAACAATACAATTCTGAATTTTTTTTTTTCAAATCAAATTCATTATTATTATTAAGCAATTCAAATAGATATAAAAATACTATATTTACGAATAGATATAAAAATAGTATATTTATGGATTCACAAAGTAAAAAATTCTATTGTATACTTCAAAAAAAATAAGCCGATTTTTTTGATTAATTTTTCTATCTAATGGATACATCATTGAATTAGTATCAATGCCACAATGCCTGTACACATTTATTTTACATTATTATATAAATATATATCTAAAGAATATATATATAAATTAAAATATTTAAAAATATTTTAATTTATATATATTTTTTCTCGTAACATATCATATATGTTACGAGAAAAAGATAAATGAGAGAATTATCGATCAAATTTTCAATCGCGGATACATATGTATCCTTAATATACTGAAACGGCTTCCATTATGGGTATCAAACCAATAGCGATTTAGACAAGCTAAATCCTCTAATCGATAATTTGGCCAAAGAAAGAATTTTAAATTCATTAGTTTTTTTGTTTCTATATCAATATCTTTCTTTTTAGCCAAAACTTGACCGGAATTATTTTTTTTACTCTCATTGTCATTTATTGTGTTTCTATGGACAGTCTTTCTAGGATTGAAACACATTAGAATTCTCAATTCTCTACGGCGTCGGCTGGACAAAATATTTTCAGGAACAAGCAAATCATAATGATTTTTATCAAGACGACTTTTTTCTGGGTTTCTTTGAAAAATTTGGCGCTTGGTCTTATGAATCAACGATAGGCTTGTGGTTTGATACATAAAAAATTGTTCATAGTTTTTTCTAGACAGGCGAAGAGGTTCAATAAAAAATATTTGTTTTTCTATCAATTCTGCCTGGTCCTTAAATCCTCTAAGAGTGAAATCCGTATGAGTCTGAATTGCCATAGTATCTAGATTTAGTTCTCCCTTTTGAATCGAGATTATAAAAAATTTTTTTAGATTTTTCAATCTAATCAGGAGACAGAAAAATTGGATATTATTCATTATTGTTTCTTGTAGGAAACTATGATAGTTCAAATGAAAACCCAAATACTTTTCTAGTAAGAAATTCCGCTCTCCCTTTAGATCGTTCCTGTATAGATTTAGATCTATAGCATTCTCATCATTGTTTGAAAGAGATGATTGTAGATCTACTCGACTCGCATATTCTGCTTTTGCTCCGTCTAACTCAAATTCATTTCCATAAAAAGGGAAAAAAAGGGATTTGATTGGTATGATCCAAGGATTCTTCTTATATGCATCATAAAATATCCATAATTTCGAAAAGAACCAAAATTTCGGATTCGATATCGAATTATTTTGTATTTCTACATCCATTACCTTCCAATTAAAATACTTTCTATCCAAATTTTTTTCCCTATCCATAATAACATCTTCTGCTATATAATTTTGGATAGAGATATCACCCGTTATATCCAAAAATTCTTTTTTGCGTGTGTTGTCATTATAAGAAATTGCTTGGTTTTTGTTTGCTTGGAATGGTGATCTATATCCATAAATATATGATTTTTGCTTATCTGCATAATTAATATATTTATATGACAAAAGATCATATCTATATTGTTTTTTAATTTTTTTTTTTAATTGTAATAAGTCTAGGTCTAGTTGTTGTTTTTTGTAAAGAATTAATCGGGTTTTTTCATCTGAATCATATTCGATTAAATCTTTATTTTGAGCCGCACGATGTTCATTGATTCTATTTCTCCAGTTTTGTGGTCCTAATCTCGACCATCTGCTCTTAGGTAAATCATATTGATAATGAATCTTTAACCAATTTGTCCATTGAGTCATTACAGAATCAGAAAGGTTCTTATGTCTAAATTTGGAATTAAATATTCCTTTTCCTTGTATTCTAAAAAAATAATCCTTTATTTCATTCTTAAGAAAAAAAGATCTTTCATGAGATTCAAAAATAGATCTTAACTTATAGTTATATACGTTAATAACTGGGGTTTGTGATAATTTAAAAAATACATATGCTTGTGACAAAGAAGATACGTCACAAGAATTCTGTGAATTCATATTCGTAATATTACAAGATTTCTGTATAATTGACATAAATGGAATTATACTTTGATTTGTTTTATCAATTCTTTCTGCATTTGTTTTTTTCTTGGAAATGGATTTATTTACACTTTTTTTTGTTGATTCAAGAAAAAGTTGTACATTGATCCTAGGAATACGGATGATCCATAAAAGGATATCCATGTATATCCTTTCCATGAAAATTTTGAAAAAAGAATATGATTTACGGGTTAATCGCACATTTATTCTTCGGAATATTCGAAAAATATTTTTTAGTAATTCTAATCTAGGATCAGACCCAAAGAATAGTAGAAAAATATTTTTTTGTAATTCGAATATAGGATCAGACTCCATTTCATAAAATGTCAAATTTCCATAATTCAAAATTTTCTCTGAAGTTATAACCTCCCCGTTTTTTTCTTGGGTCATTTTTTCTGTTTGTTTTTTAATTATCATTGTTTTAAGATTCAGATCTCTTATCCTTTTTTCTGTGAATGCAGAATTTGTCCAATTAATAGATTGAGTTAGAACGGGTGATTCGTAAATCATTGGATTATTCTTACTGATTGTTGAATTTTTTTTGCTTTCACTCAATTCATATCTATTTTGGAATCCAAATAGAACACTTTTGATGTTCCATTTTCCTATTTCTTTTAAGATAGTTAGAAACCCTTTTTTTCTTTCATTTAAAATTGGTATAACTAGAAAAAAACGATTTTTCAAATTTATTTTCAATTGTTTTTTAATTTTTTTAAAAATTGGACCTAAAAATGAAAAAGGATTTGGGAAATAATTATCAAGGTACGATTCGATTTGTGTTCCACAAGCTGTTAAAAACCAGAAGTTTTTTTTTTTCACGCTTTTTTTTTCAGTGGATCTTTTTTTTTTTTCAGTCGATTGTACCTTAGATTTGTGCCAAGGTTTCAGAACAAAAGGAGATAAGATCCTGATCTGAAGACCCTCTGTTACCCAGTTTTGTGGAAATTCTTGGTTGGATACTGGAATGCCCTGATACGTGCATTTAATATGCACTTCTTTTTTCCAATCCCTAAAATCTTCTGACCATTCAGGATTTTGAAATAATAGTATACGAATGATATTTTTCGTTATTATCAATGAAGGTAATATAATATATTTTCTAAGAAAAGATTGGGTTATTAATACAAAGCTTCTAAGTATTAGACCATATAGAATGCTCTCCCAGGCTTCTTCTATTTCTCTAAGTCTTTTTTCGTCGTTGTTTTTTTTTTCCTCTTTTTGATTCTCTTGTACCCTTTTCTCAAAAGCCAAAAATTCCGAATTGTCTGTCCCTTGTTTCCTGAAATATTCTTTCAAATATTGTGATATATCATGGAAAAGATCACCCCAAAAGAACGGGGATTTTTGTATTTTGTCCAAAAAAAGGGGGGAATGGGGATGACTTTGAAAGAATTTCCAAGTCACTATTTTACGCCTTTGAGCGCGCATAGATCCTCTGATTATATTTCGGGAAAAATCTGGTTCGCGTGAATATTTTAGTAAAGTCAATTCCACTTCTTTAGGTGATTCAATCGTATCAATCTTATCCTCATTGTCATCAGTATTATCAAGATTCCAAGTATTAAAATCTTCCTTGTTATTGTCTATTTTACTATTAAAAACCACTATACGTTCAGCGTTTCTGGAACGAATCTGAGCCGCCTTTGATGCTCTTTCCGTCAGTTGCTCCAATTCGTCGATTAACTTGTATGACCATCGAGGAACTTTTTTACTGATTTCATTTATTCCAATACATTTTTCTTCACGAAAAATTGTTTCATCATTCAGATCAGTCCTAATTGCGTCAAATAAGAATTCTTTTTTTCTTTTTTTTTCTTCGGAATATATTTTTACGTGTTCATGTTCTGGAAATAAATAAAGTCCGTCAAAATTCAAACTTGATACTGATTTTTCCGAAAATTTACTGATTAAATTAAAAAAAAAACCAATTTCAGTTAATACTGATTTTTGATCAAATGGATCTATTTTCTGGTCAAATTCTGGAGAATTACTATTACTAGAAAGAAGGATACCATGAATCTTATTTATCAAAATGGAATTTGTTGTGTAAGTTTCATTTTGAATGGATGGTGAAAAGCTTTTTTGGATTTCTCCACGAAAGCGTCCATTCAAGAAAGGATCATATATTTTAGGTAAGTATTTTCTTTTCTTCTCATCATTACACAATCGAATTCGGTTTTCTAATACATCCGGAGGACTAAATTTCTTATCTAAAACTTTTGCCCTTTTAAAAAATTCATTGCTTAGTTTCTTTCTTTTTTCTTTATTAGTGGAGCTCCAAGAATTAGACAATTCATTATAGGAGATTTTATCTCTTGTGAAAAGATCCATTTTTTTTTCCATGATTTTAAGAAAAGTAGATAAATTAGGTGGATACGTGAAAGATATTCTTTCTTTTCCATCACTTTGAGATATATGAAAATAAAATTGTGAATTTTCATTTCTTACGAAATTTTCAAAGTGATCATTTTTTATATATCGCAATGGACGATTCCATCGTTGAAAATCGAAAAGAGTAGTTACAAGAGGTTTTTGAAATCCGACGACATCCGTCTCTTCCTGGATTTTTTCAGAAGAACGATCTTCTTCGAGGAATTCATTTTGTTCTTGTTTAGTTTCTTCCGTTTCCGAATCTATTTCAATATCCATTTCATCCTTTTCTAGAGTTTCATCCTGTTCTTGAGTTTCTGCGATTTCCTCAGTAAAAAAATAAGGAAGCGGTATTCTGCCTAAATAGTATAAAAGGGTAATAAATGAAAAAACAGCAAATATTTGACCCGCATAATTTCGAAATTTTAACATGATGTACTTATCAAATCTAATAGTTACCTTCGATTTCATCAAATTATGTTGCTGTAACCAGACTAATATCAATCCAATACATTTTATCAAAAAGATGTGACCAATTAACCAACCTACAAAACTACTTGTTAAGAATAATAATTTATTGTTGTATCGAAAGAGATAAATGTTCACTAATCTTATTAGGATTGAACTTGAAAAAAAAACGGGGTTTAATAACTGAAAAACAAGATTGTTAAAGAATACTTTGTAAACACTAAATTTGCGTATTGAATTTTGATTCTTGTATCCAGAATCCAACATGTATCCAGAATCCAAATAGTAGTGTTTGTCATTTTTATCGAAGAAATTAAATAAAAGATACGGTAGAGTTAGGACAGTTATTGTATGAGGTCTACTCAATGCTAGATGCAAAGGCGCATAATAGATTGATATGAACATCATGAGCTGTCCCGTAATAAACCCAGTTGTTGCTGCTATTTTCTTCTCGGTCCCTTTTTCCATAAGCCGGGCTCGAATAAGGAAGAGATAAGAAGGACCTACAGAGAATGAAGTCAGAAATCCATAATAGAGTCCGGCCACAACGACCGAATTCATTAGTTTCAGGTATAAGGGTAGTAACTTATAAAGCATTGGAAAAACCTCCTCTTTTCCTTTCTATTGCAATTTCGTTATTATTATTTTAAGATATTCAGTATATTATATTTCTTATTTATTATATTTATTTATGATATTTCTTATATGATATTTCTTATATGATATTTCTTATATGATATTTGTTATATTTCTTATATGATATTTCTTATATGATATTTCTTATATGATATTTCTTATATGATAT